ATCCCTGTAGGGTAGAAAGAGTAAGTACGTCTTCAAATTGAAATGCTTTGCTTATGTACCTTATGTTACAAAGTAACAAATATTAGAGTTGGATCAATCATTCATTGAATGATAAATCACTACAAGTGATGGAGATATACGATTTAAATAACGGAAGATCCAATATTTAAAAATTGTATCCAGAATGACTGGAAAAGTAGAAACAAGACCAGATATAATTTGATCGTTGTGAGCAAATCCAAAATCTTTGTAGACATAGCCAATCATTAGTTCCCAACCATGGGGCGAATGGAATCCGATACATAAATCAGTTAATAAAAGAATAGAAAAAGCTTTTATTGTGTCACTTAAGTTATATAGGAATTCTTGAACCCAAGAGTTAAGAATAGCAAGTTCTTCATTACCCAGAATAGAATAACCACTTAAAATAATGAAAGAGGTTATATTTGTCGATAAATGCAAAATCATATGGATATGATCCTCATTGTGCATCTTGACCAATTGCATCGTTTCTTTGTGGATTCCTATACGAAGTGTTTGTAGATGTATTTCCGGGTATTCTTTTATCATTTCGTCCAAGAATAAGAGTTCTTCCAATTCTATGAATTTTTCTAGAATACTCTTTTCTTGAATATCAGTCAAAAAAGTTTCGGATTGCCTAGTATTCCACCAATTAGTAATCCAAAATTCAAGACATTTATTAAATGAGAGAGAGATCCACCAGGGCAAAAATACTATAGATGTAAGATATAGAAGAGGAAGAAATGCTTTCTTTTTTGCCATTTTTTCTTTTCATCTTTGAATTGTTAATGAACCCACCTCATTTGTTGAATCTATGTGATCTACTATTTGAAAATAAAAAGGGAAATCCTTTCTTCCGAAATGTTTTGATATACGAGGAGATGAATCTATTATTTTATTTCGATTTGCTACTTTTACTTGTTTTTTACTGAATTGAGTTGAGTGGATTTCCATACGCATAAATTATTTTTTATGCGGACAAAAAAAGTTTCGTTTTATGGATGTTCCATATACGTCTACTTTGGCTCGAATGAACGTTCCGAAAAAGCTTTATTAAGCTATGCTGAAGAAAGAAAGAGAATTCTTTCATTTTTTCCCTGCCTTCTTCAGTTCAAGTTCATTTCAAAATACTTCAATTGGTACGCGCAAGAAATAGGCCAATTCGGCGGCTTTTTGCTCAATTTCACGCGGAGTCAAATTCTCATCAGTACGCGTCAAGGGAACGGCCCCCTGTCCTTTTATTTCCATATAAAGGATACGACGAGCATAAATACCCTCTTTAACTTCTATTCGGATGGACTGAATATCTTTCATACGAAATCGTAGGAAGATGCGACGATTTTTTCCAGGAAATCCCCAACGAAAAATACACACTATTCCTTCTTTTCTATCGAATCGATCATAGCCACTCCCTACATTCCACGAAATTGTGCACCACAAATAAGAACTAATAAAGAGACCTGCGATACCGTAGAAAGACATCACGATCCCCTGTGGAAAAAAAAAAATTTGTTGAGACGGAACTAAAGATATCCAATTCTTACCGAAATAACTGGAAGATCCAACTAATACGAATCCTAGTGAACCTAAAAAAAGGATAAAGGCCCAGCAGAAATTACTTATTTTTCGAGACCCCACTATAAGTTCTATCCATATATGTTCTGATCGCCAACTCATACTAGATCCAGTTGCATTTTATTGGAATTGAGAAAAAAGTCCAAATGAATTTGACTTTCCTTTTTTTGTTTCCGAAGGAACTCTCATCAACTAGCGTCATTCGGATGTAACCCTTTAGGAGTAATTCATCTAATTGGTTAGATCAAATTGGTTAGGTCTAAAATAAGAATATCCTTTTTATATGATCTCCTATAGATATCCACATATAGATACATTGACTTTACATTTCATACATCCACCTCGATTCCGATCTATTTGAAAATTGCTATAATTTATTTACCCATATATTTACGCATACATAAGAGCTATGTTCGGAGGAAACCGCCATATTCTACTAAATAGATATCTGTGTTATCTATATGTAAGTCTTGAAAAAAAAATAGATAAGATTCGCACCTATCGAATCTAAAAAATCTTGTTTTTTTGAACATGAAAAGATAAAGAAGCCATTGCAATTGCCGGAAATACTAGGCCCACTAAAGGCACAAAGAGAGAAGGTAAGTTGTTAAGAGTTGTCATAGAATGGGTACCTCGATTTAATATTTGTACCTGTTATTGTTAGAAAGATATCTTAGAATAATTATAATTCGTATATAATTATATTGAGTATATCTAAGTGAGTATATATATTAAATAATAAGTGCAAGGAATGGATAATTAAATAAATGAGACTTATTCTTCTTTATCTTTCTACATGAAATATACGTATGATAATCTATTCTATTCTTGTCTTAAAATTCGAATTCAATTCGAATCTTTTTTTTCTTTAATAGATAAAGAAATAAAGAGTTTCTTACAAATTCCCGAAGGATTCGTTAGAATTCAATCCAACAACAGGATTCTTAGTCAAAATAGAGATTCTCAGAAGATATAGTCGAAAGAAAAGATACTCTATATCTATATTTTCTATATTTGAATTATATACCATACATACGAAGCAAGAAGGAAAGATGACCTTCGGTTTCTTTTATTTGCTTTGACCAATTTGAATTTCGAAGAAGGAACAATTTTTTTTTTATATTGTTGATAGGGGTTTCCTAATTAATAATCAGTAATATCGGTATAAAAAAAGAATTATCCACACGATTCTTTATACAATTTAGAATTCAATATTCTTGATTATGTCACCAAAGAAAAAAGAAATTCTTCCTTCGAATTTTGACTTTGATTCCGGGAAAATGCCTAATTGTTCGCTACAAATACAAAAATGTAACTAAATAAAATAAAAAGAATTTTACTTTAGGCTCCACTTAACTTAATAAGTGAATTTTAATTCAAAGGAAAAAAAGCGTGAAGCTTAAATAACTCACTCAGAATACCCTTTAAAGGATTACGTGGTACGATTAGATCGAATAAGCCCTTATGGAATAAATATTCAGCCGCTTGTGAACCTTCAGGTACTATCTTATTCAATGTTTGTTCAATTACTCTTTTACCTGCGAATGCAATGTAAGCATTAGGTTCGGCAATAATGATATCCCCCAACATCCCAAAACTAGCCGTTACCCCACCAGTAGTAGGGGATGTAAGGATTGATACATAGAATAACTTTTTATGGGATTGATAATCATATAAAGCGGCAGATATTTTAGCCATTTGCATCAAGCTCAAGCTTCCTTCTTGCATACGTGCTCCTCCGGAAGCACATACTAGAATCAGAGGTAAAAATTTATTGGTAGCGTGCTCGATCAAACGGGTGATTTTCTCGCCTACTACGGATCCCATACTACCCCCCATAAACTGAAAATCCATAACTCCAATTGCTATGGGAATACCGTTTAGTCGACCTGTGCCTGTTTGAACAGCATCGGTTAATCCTGTCTTTCTTTGATAAGAATCAATACGATCTTTATAGGGTTCCTCCTCCGAATGAAATTCAATAGGATCCAGAGAAACCATGTCTTCATCCATAGGATCCCAAGTACCTGGATCAATCGAAAGTTCGATTCGATCTGAACTACTCATTTTCAAATGATATCCGCATTGGTCACAAATATTCATTTTGGACTTCAAAAGTTTCTTATAATTTAATCCATAACAATTTTCGCATTGAACCCACAAATGCCTATATTTTTGAGTCAAATCGAAATCAGTAGAATTTTCTCTTCGAGTGAAATCAATACCATTCTTGCTAGTTCTTATACTGGAGCTCCCCTTTTCATTACTATTTCTACTTTCACCATAAATGTAACTATAAATGTAACTGTCACTGGAATTGTCACTACTACTTAAAATGGGACTCTCAATACAGATTTGAGAAACAAGATAAGAGTTAATGCAACTAGTAATGTGATTATTCCAACTGTATTTAGTATCATACATGGAACGATCACAGGGCGGATCGTCATTCTTAGATCCATTCTTCAGATAAGCATAAGTCCGATAACGATAACTAAAAAAAGAACTTTCTTGTTCACTCAGTAAAGAAGGATCATTGTCAATCTCAAAAATTTGATTAGTAATATCAAAATATATGGAATATATATTTCTATTACTATCTCTAACTAAAAAGGTGTCATCAGAGATAAAATTACGAACGTCCCTGACACCCACTAAATGATTAGCATTACTGTAACTAGAACTTTCACTCCAACTATGAATCTTTTTATCCGTATCGTTTATAACCGGATCTTCACTTACACTGGGTTTTTCAATAGGATCACCAAACCTATCAATTGATTTACTTAGCCCACACCTGTATTCTAATTTTCCTTTATACAACATCGAATTGAACCACCATTTTTCCATAGAACTTTCTTTCCCCTATTTACATGAAAATACAATAGATGAATAGTCATTCGATGAAAAAGAATTTGAATATTTCATTTTATATCGGAATAAGCATCTGGATCATTAACTAATAAAATAAGGAATGAGTAAAGGATTTTCTTTTGTTTTGTGAGAACCCGGAGTATTACTTCGATATAACTATATATATGATGGAACTCTTTTTTATTATAGAATATTCGAAATATTTTTTTTTTTTGAATTCGAAATTGAAATAGCGATTTCCCCCATCTTGTGTCAAATTCGCATCGAAAAAAAGAAATATTTGTTCTCTTTTATCAAAAACTTTTTTCGTAAAATCTCGTCTATTCCAACACGGAACGAAAAGGACAATATACAGGATGGTTAGAAGAGGTTGTGATACTTGACTCCATTCATGATCCGAAACTAAGGGATTAAAAGAATACACCAATCCTAAAGACCCATAAGATTAATTGTGGATCCAACACAACAAACAAGAACAAACAATAGAAGCATTTCAATTGTTTATTTAGTTATGTTTTTTTATCTTGTAT